GTAGCAAACAAGTAGTTAGCTTATCGGAATCAAAGTAAATAAGAATGGAGTTTTCTTTGGTGACCTAAGATCTAATTGTAGAAAGAATCAAAAGTTTCGGATAACTCTTTTTTTTACCTAGATTCCCGATTCCTAATTAAGAAGTCTCTATCAACAAGATAAAAACGTGAGTTCTTCCTTTCGTGAAATTAGGAAAATAAAACGAATTTCGTCTTACGTATATAATCAAATTCAAATCAAATATAGAAAAGATAGATATATAGTTTTGTATCTTTCTCCATCTCCCGAAAATCCCATTTTCACTAAAAATCCCGGTTGTGTCACATTCTAAGGAATCTTTCGATGATTTGTAAGAAACTCTTTGTTTATTAAATTAGAAGACAAGAACAAAACACAAAGAAATGAAGAAAAATAATAAAGTTGATTATCATATGTATCTTTCATGTAGAAAGATGAATAAGTCCATTTATTTAGTTCTACATTCCTTGGACTTATTCTATATACTCACTTAGATATATAGATACTTATATCTCTACTAAGAATTTTCAAATTGAATTAATTAAATTAATTAATAATAACTACGAATTCATAATAATTACAATTCTTAATTATAATTAGTATAAATATAAAATATGATATTTAAAAAAAAATAATAACAGGTACAAATAGTAAATCGAGGTACCCATTTTATGACAACTTTCAATTTTCCCTCTATTTTTGTGCCTTTAGTAGGCCTAGTATTTCCGGCACTTGCAATGGCTTCTTTATTTCTTCATGTTCAAAAAAACAAGATTGTTTAGATCTGAGGGGACCCAATCCAATCTCATCCGTTTTTTTTTTTGAAACTTAGACTTGTAGCATAACACAGATATTTATTTTGGGAAATATGGTATAACGTGTGGATTTCCGCCGAACATAAAGGAAAGGGCTCTTATGCCTGCAGAAAATGATCTATGGGTAAATGAATTCTAGCTAGTTTCAAATAGATCAGGATCGCTGGATGCCTAAAATGTAAAGTTGGTGGATCTATATGTATATCAATATGTATATTGGGATCATATGAAGGGTATGTTATTATTTTAGATCTAACCAATTTGATGAATTACTCCTAAAGGTTCACATCAAACTAGTGCTAGTTCACATCAAACTAGTGCTAGTTGATGAGAGTTCCTTCGGAAACAAAAAAAAGTAAAGTCAAAATCATTTGGGGTATTCTCTCAATTCCAATAAAATGAAATCGGATCAAGTATGAGTTGGCGATCAGAACATATATGGATAGAACTTATAACGGGGTCTCGAAAACTAAGTAATTTTTGCTGGGCCCTTATCGTTTTGTTAGGTTCATTAGGATTCTTATTGGTTGGAACTTCCAGTTATCTTGGTAGAAATTTGATATCTTTTGTTCCGTCTCAGCAAATCATTTTTTTTCCACAAGGGATCGTGATGTCTTTCTACGGGATCGCGGGTCTCTTTATTAGTTCCTATTTGTGGTGCACAATTTCATGGAATGTAGGTAGTGGTTATGATCGATTCGATAGAAAGAAAGGAATAGTGTGTATTTTTCGTTGGGGATTTCCTGGAAAAAATCGTCGCATATTCCTCCGATTCCGCATAAAAGATATTCAATCCGTTAGAATAGAAGTTAAAGAGGGTATTTATGCTCGTCGTGTCCTTTATATGGACATCAGAGGCCGGGGGGCTATTCCCTTGACCCGTACTGATGAGAATTTGACTCCACGAGAAATTGAACAAAAAGCCGCGGAATTGGCCTATTTCTTGCGCGTACCGATTGAAGTCTTTTGATAAAAGGAACTGGGCTGAAGAACGAATGCTTTCTCAGCAGGGGGGAAAAAATGCAAGAATCCTCTTTTTTATTTTTATATAACATAACTTAACTGAAGTTTCGTCAGAACGTTCAGTCGAGCCAAAGCCGCCGTATATGGAACAACCATAAAACAAAACTCTTTTTTTTTTTATTTTTTATGCGTATCCAAATCCATGCAACTCAATTCAAACAAGTAAGAAATTGAACTACTAGATTCAATTCATCTCATATATCAAACGATTTCGAAAGAAAGAAATTTCGATTTTTTGTTTAAGTTCAATATTTGTTGGAAGTGATACTTTAGATGCAGATAAATCATATCTTGTAAATTATTTCCTTTTTGTCAATCGACCTTTTTTTATCCTTTCGTTTGTGTTCCTTACTAAGGAATAATGGGTTTTCTTAATAATGATAACTTGGCCCATTTCTGTCTTGTTTTGCCGCTCATTTTTTTGATCATCACAATATATTTCTCTCAATTATTCTATTCTTGGCTATGGGGAATCGTTGGCATTTTTTCGAAATATTGGATATTTTGATAGAAAAGGAGTTCTTTCGTCTCAAAATCTCAATAATATTCATTCCTTAAAGTACTTCTTTCAATCAGTCATCGAAAGGAGACACTTGTTTGGAATTTGGTGAATTGAGATATCTGGAAACAATATTTTTGATTATTTCTTCATTCGAATTCCACGTGGAGTCTTAGTCTATTTCTGTATTCTTTCTAGATTCAAACAAAATCACAAATCAAATAGATTCATAGGTTTGATACCCTGTCTAGAACTCATGTTTGAAAGAAATATTCGATTGCATAGAGTCGACAAATGAAGTGGGTTAATTAAAAATTCACAGGTGAAAAATGGCAAAAAAGAAAGCATTCACTCCTCTTTTGTATCTTGCATCTATAGTATTTTTGCCCTGGTGGATTTCTCTCTCATTTACTAAAAGCATGGAATCTTGGGTTACTAATTGGTCGAATACTGGTCAATCCGAAATTTTTTTGAATGATATTCAAGAAAAAAGTATTATAGAAAAGTTCATAGAATTGGAGGAAATCCTCTTCTTGGACGAAATGATCAAGGAATACTCGGAGACACATCTACAAAAGCTTCCTATAGGAATCCACAAAGATACGATCCAATTAATCAAGATACACAATGAGGATCGCATCCATACGATTTTGCACTTCTCGACAAATATAATCTGTTTTGGTATTCTAAGCGGTTATTCTATTTTAGGTAATGAAGAACTTCTTATTCTTAACTCTTGGGCTCAGGAATTCCTATATAACTTAAGTGATACAGTAAAAGCTTTTTCGATTCTTTTATTAACCGATTTATGTATCGGATTTCATTCACCCCATGGTTGGGAACTAATGATTGGTTCTGTCTACAAAGATTTTGGATTTGTTCATAATGATCAAATTATATCTGGTCTTGTTTCCACTTTTCCAGTTATTCTCGATACTATTTTTAAATATTGGATTTTCCGTTATTTAAATCGTGTATCTCCATCACTTGTAGTTATTTATCATTCAATGAATGATTGATAAATGATCCACCGATATTAATTTAATCCAATTAGAATGTTTCTTACTTTGTAGTTCTACATAAGCATTAAAAACTTTCTATCCGGGGGATTTTCATCCTATAGTATTCCAGTAAAATGATTCCAGTAAATAGCAGAATCGTGGATAGGGAACTATACTAGCGACCTACCCAATTTATTGTAGAAATTTTCGGATCAATGATTAGACCATGCAAACTAGAAATACTTTTTCTTGGATAAAGGAACAGATTACTCGATCTATTTCCGTATCGCTCATGATATATATCATAACTCAGACATCCATTTCAAGTGCATATCCCATTTTTGCGCAGCAGGGTTATGAAAATCCACGAGAAGCAACTGGGCGTATTGTATGTGCCAATTGCCATTTAGCTAATAAGCCCGTGGATATTGAGGTTCCACAAACGGTACTTCCTGATACTGTATTTGAAGCAGTTGTTCGAATTCCTTATGATAAGCAAGTAAAACAAGTTCTTGCTAATGGTAAGAAAGGGGGTTTGAATGTGGGGGCTGTTCTTATTTTACCGGAGGGGTTTGAATTAGCTCCTTCCGATCGTATTTCTCCCGAGATGAAAGAAAAGATAGGCAATTTGTCTTTTCAGAGCTATCGCCCTAATAAAAAAAATATTCTTGTGATAGGGCCTGTCCCTGGTCAGAAATATAGTGAAATCGCCTTTCCTATTCTTTCCCCCGACCCCGCTACTAAGAAAGATGTTCACTTCTTAAAATATCCTATATACGTAGGTGGGAATAGGGGAAGGGGTCAGATTTATCCCGACGGAAGCAAGAGTAACAATACTGTTTATAATGCTACAGGAGCAGGTATAGTAAGTAAAATCATACGAAAAGAAAAAGGGGGATATGAAATAACCATAACAGATCCGTCGGATGGACGTCAAGTGGTTGATATTATCCCTCCAGGACCAGAACTTCTTATTTCAGAGGGCGAATCCATCAAATTGGATCAACCATTAACGAGTAATCCTAATGTGGGTGGGTTTGGTCAGGGAGATGCAGAAATAGTACTTCAAGATCCATTACGGGTCCAAGGTCTTTTGTTCTTCTTGGCATCTGTTATTTTGGCACAAATATTTTTGGTTCTTAAAAAGAAACAGTTCGAGAAGGTTCAATTGGCCGAAATGAATTTCTAGATTCGCGGATTTATCGACATCAGGTTCGTAAAAAGAACCAAATTCTTGTTGTCGATTATGTATGATCAAAAAAAAAATGAAATTATGAAAAACCTTTTATTTACTTGCTCTTTTTCTACGAGCTTCAGGGAATCCCTTGTACCGCATTCCTAGTCATAATAGGTAGATTTTTGTTTGAAGAAGACTATTTTATTTGACTTTATGACTTTACCACCTCTTTCTTTGTTTTTTTTAGCCAAATTGAATTGACTATGTTACTATTGCCAGATTTCAATGTCATAAAATGTATCCGTTTTATTCTATTTCAAATAGAATACAATTGGGATAGATATTAGCATAAGTAAGGCATAAGTAAGCGGGTATATAGAACGAACTATAAATGCGGGGAACAAATAAGACTAGGAGGCATTATTCGTCTTCCTAGTCTTGGTTTCGGTTTTCCAGATGCATCAGAA